AACTTATGTTTTTTTTTTGAAAAATAGAAGAAAAAACCCCTTTATTTTCATTAGAAAAAAGGAAATCTGTTACAAAAAAAAGAGATAGGATTGGAATCGACACATTGATTCTTTTTTCACAATTTTTTTGAACCGTATGCATCCAAAGATGCGCGTACGGTTCAAAAGGGATACAATTTTGTCCTAATCAACCGACTTTATCGAGAAAGATTACTTTTTTTAGGCCAAGAAGTTGATAGTGAGATCTCAAATCAACTTGTTGGTCTCATGGTATATCTCAGTATAGAAGATGATACTAGGGATCTTTATTTGTTTATAAACTCCCCCGGCGGATGGGTAATACCAGGAATAGCCATTTATGATACTATGCAATTTGTTTCGCCCGATGTGCATACAATTTGCATGGGATTAGCCGCTTCAATGGGATCTTTCATTCTGGTCGGAGGAGAAATTACCAAACGTCTAGCATTCCCTCACGCTTGGCGCCAATGAGTTTTTATTTGAAAAAAAAAAGAAGAAGACTATGCCTTCGCCATATCGAATGTGAATAATATGAAAAATAGGTAATAATAGCATGGCACTTCGAGTTCGATATGAACAAACTAGTATTGTTTTTCCTAACATGAGATTTTGTATCGAGATAGTAGTATGAAACAAAGGTTATTCCGATTTGATCTTATGTGTCAGGAGTACATTTCAGCGTCACAAACCATTTTTCTTCCACACCAGAAGTCTCTTTATGATATTTACGTTACGAAAGAAAGAGTACGAAAATGAAAAAAAAAGAAACTTTGGGATTGCTAAATCACAGACGAGATAAATATAGAAAGCAACAGAACCATCATAGTATTTTTTGACTCCTACAATACGAAAGGAAGGGTGGTAAATGGATCATTCAACGATCTGGATCGGATGGATTCCATTTTTTTCTTCGATAGAATAGAAATTGAAGAGAAGGGAGGAAGAAATGCCATTGCAGAGCCGTATGCAATGTACAAAAGATGCCTGTACGGCTGTTCCATTCTATTTGTTTTTTTTTTCTTCTTGTTTTTTTATCCCTCACTTTAGCCCAATCCTGCAAGATAGAAGAACCGTTCATGCATGATGTTATATCAATATTATCAGGGTCATGATTCACCAACCTGCTAGTTCTTTTTATGAGGCGCAAGCAGGGGAATTTATCCTGGAAGCGGAAGAACTACTGAAACTTCGCGAAACCCTCACAAAGGTTTATGTACAAAGAACGGGCAACCCTTTATGGGTTATATCCGAAGACATGGAAAGGGATGTTTTTATGTCAGCAACAGAAGCCCAAGCTCATGGTATTGTTGATCTTGTAGCGGTCGAAAATGAAAATACTGGAGATTTCGTGTAAATACATGATTCCGTTTCAAATCAGAATTCGAATTTTTCGTGATTTGATATTGAATGGAAATAATTCATAATCATCAATCATCAGGTTAAGATCGATCTAAACCAACCTATTTTATTATATATATGTATGATATGCCGACAATTAAACAACTTATTAGAAACACAAGACAGCCAATAAGAAAAATCACGAAATCCCCCGCACTTCGAGGATGTCCTCAGCGTCGGGGAACATGTACTAGGGTGTATGTGCGACTCGTTTAGATCATGAGTTCGAACAAACGAAACCATTTTTCCAGTACCAATCACCAATAGGATAGATAGAGTGGAAAAAGCCATTTTTACTATCTAAAAATGAGGATCTATCATATACCTATATTTTTTGTGTATGAAATTTATGGTTTCCATTGGTGCAAATCCAATCACCTCAATTTGAGATGAAAAGCAATTCCCCATTGGTAGCAAATAGTTATCCATTAAGCGGAGGAAATAGTACTACAAGAAGCAAAAAGGTTATGTTCCCTTTCTTGAAAGAACGGACTAACAAGGTCAGCTACCTAGCCAACTTTCATAATTAAATGCCGTCACTGTATGGATAACTTTTTTTGTGAAAAGATCTATTACTGTATAATTGATTGGTAGAGCCAAAGAGAGTGAACTATACAAGTTTACAATAACATTTGATTAAATGAAAGAAGAGGCTCCGGTGTATAGAGAGGACCTCGCCGTTTATGAAATAACCATAGAAACGACGGAACCCACTATTTTTTGCTTTTATTTTTTTAATATCGTTAGAATTTCTTATTTCTAGGTATTTTACCTGAAAGGATTCAAAATCGTGGTTGGGAAGGTCATAGTAGCAAAAGCCATTGGAATTTATATTTTATATATCGGAATAATCCGTTTTGTTATTAATCAACCGGGGGAATAAAAGGATGACTGAAAGAAGAGAAATCAATTAGTTATTCATTCATTAAAGTGTAATTTGATTCAATGACCAGAGTTAGACGAGGATATATAGCTCGGAGACGTCGAACAAAAATTCGTTTATTTGCATCAACCTTTATAGGGGCGCATTCAAGACTTACTCGAACCATTACTCAACAGAAAATGAGAGCTTTGGTTTCCTCTCATCGAGATAGGGGCAGGCAAAAGAGGGACTTTCGTCGTTTGTGGATCGCTCGGATAAATGCAGCGGCTCGTGAGAAAGGGGTATTCTATAGTTATAGTAAATTAATACACAATCTGTACAAGAAGCAATTACTTCTTAATCGTAAAATACTTGCGCAAATAGCTATATCAAATAAGAATTGTCTTTACACGATTTCCAATAAAATTATGAAATAAAAGACATTCTAAAGTCATATATAGGAATGATTGAAACAGAATTGCATTCCCCGGAGAATGTACTCCGGGAAGATAGAATAAAAAAAATTAAGATAAGATAAGTAGTAGAAATGAACGAACATCTTTCAAAAAAAAAAGATTTATTCTTTCCCTATTTGTTGTTTCTTATAACACAACAATAAAATCTGGATTTGAGGCTTTTCGAACAAAACATCAATCTGAGCTTGAATTCCGATTGAAGTTTTGAATCAATGGAAGAGTATATCTATTTATTTCTGGTTCTAGGACCGGTAGTTCTAGGGATTGACTCGGCTCTCTCAAACTGTTTTTCATTATTAAGAAAAGGTAACAAAGATAAAATACGAGCTTGTTTTATAGCAATAGTAATTAATCGTTGTTGTTTCAAGGTCAATCTATTCACCCGTCTAGATAATATTTTTCCTTGTTCACTAATAAATCGACTAATTAAACTCATGTTTCTATAATCAATTCGATCCCCCGATTCAATTGGGGGAAAACGCCTACGAAAAGATCGCTTGGATTTACGAAAAGGTTGCTTGGATTTATCCATGGTTTATTCCTTATCTCTAAAATTCTATTTCTTTATTCATTTCAGATCCGACCGAAATAGGTTTTTTTGTATATTCTATATTTTTATTTGTATATTATTATATTATATATATATATATATATATGTTTATTTATGTTAAGATATGTTAAGTTCTTCCTTTTCCTGCCCCTTTGAAAGATCAAACACACGTTCGATTTATTTCTTTATTTCCCCATGAATCGTATGCTTGTGACAATATCGACAAAATTTTCTCAAGTCTAATCGACTGGGTGTATTGTGCCGATTCTTTTGAGTAATATATCTAGAAATGCCTGGCGATTCTTTATTTACACCATTTTGGACACAACTGGTACATTCCAAAATAACTCTAACTCGGATATCTTTACCCTTAGCCATGAACCCCCTTTGCATTTTTGTTTGATCAACTTAACTCTTCTGTTTTCGACCCGAACCTAAGAAGACGAAAAGAACAAAAAAGAAAAAAAATCAATATCAATAGAAGTTACTAATTAGAAATTCCATTTCTAAATATTTTGTTGTAATTCTAATTAATATTAATAGAATATTATTATATATATAGTAATAATGTAAGTAATACAATTTTTTTCTAACTATCAATTATTCCTATCCTAATCCCAGTATTTCATTTAAGTATCTTTTTTTTATGCTATGATTTCGTGGAGCTTTTTTTTACCTTAGACTGGACCCCCTTTCTATTTCTGTTCTCCAAAATGGGATCTTAGATCCACCGGATTTTTGCTGAGGTTCAATATACTTTTTCTTTCTCTTTCCTTCCTATCCTAAAGAACTGAAAAAGGGGGGGACTAAGTTTTAGTCACGTCACGTAGAATTGTATCTCAAATTTTCTTCATTTTTTTCGCATATTATATTAATATTATATTAATAATATTAATATAATATTAATAACTAGAAAAAAGGGAATGACAAAGCATCTGGGAATAAACGATTAATTTCTATCAATAGACCCGCTAAAGACCCAAACCATAGAGTAGTTAGCACAGGCGCTGTGGAAAGATATGTTTTTATATCTCGCATTGAAAATCCTCCTTCTTTATTGTAATACATATATGGTCAGATGCTGTAGTTCAAGATCATTTGTATTTTTTTGTACGGAATTCCTAACAAAAATGGATATGTACAATGAACAGTAGATAAGATTTTCCTACCCCTGTCCCTAAAAAAGAAAAAGAGACCCTCTTCTTCCTAAGCAAAATAGTCATCTTTTTTATACGTTAGGTTTCAGATGTATATAATTCTTTTATTATATGAAACCAAAAAGAAGAAATGACAAAAAAATTGTATATGAATCGAGGAAAAAATAACGATGTGGAAAACAAGACATGGATTTTGTACAATGACACTGTACAAAAATTTTGGAAAAGGGATGTAGCGCAGCTTGGTAGCGCGTTTGTTTTGGGTACAAAATGTCACGGGTTCAAATCCTGTCATCCCTACCTATTACTTCTCCTATGGGCGGTAACAAGGGATTAATTGACTGGGATCTGAGTGAGATCAATTAAATAAAATTGGACATAATCTTTCATTTTTGCATACCAATGTATACAAGACGCATTGGGGGTACAAAAATGAGAAAATCCTTTTCTTTACAATCGTATCTCCTGTCATAAAAAAGCGCTCTTAGTTCAGTTCGGTAGAACGCGGGTCTCCAAAACCCGATGTCGTAGGTTCA